TAGGAGTTTAATAGAATATAGAATAAGGATATACAAACAAGAACCAGTCCCAATGAAAAGGCAGAATAAATGGGGTTGGTAAATAATACCACTCCCATACCTCCTAGTATAAGAACCGATCCCAGAAAGACTAAAAGAAAATCATGTATTGGTCCGGGCAAATCCATTATATGTAAAATAAGAGATAAATAAATAGAAATGTTTTTCATGACCTTATTGAAATCCGAACAGAAAAAAAAATTATAATTTTTGAGCAATTCCTAATTAAATCCTAAGTAAATAAATACTAAGGGATATGAATAAATGTAAGTACAATTATTGGACTAATTTAATTCGTTATCTGAAAGAGTAGTTCTAATTTGAAACTATATATGTAAAAATAATTACAGATATATTAATTAATGGATTTTCAATCCAAATTAAGACGTGATTCTTAACCAACTAATCAATAGTTGGGATTTGTAGTTATTGACCAAACAAAACGAAAGAAACCCGATTCCTTTAGATTAGATCAAAACTTAACCTTAGTATTATTTATTAGTAAAGTAATAGTATTAGTAAAGTAATTATAAATTATTCTTTAATCGAGAGATTTACTTATTTTTTTTGAGGCGAATAAAAAATTGTTCGAATTGTATAATCATCAATTACTGACATTGGTAAACGACCCAAAGCAATTTGATTATAATTCAATTCGTGACGATCATAAGTAGAAAGTTCATATTCTTCAGTCATTGATAAACAATTTGTTGGACAATACTCAACACAATTACCACAAAATATACAGACTCCGAAATCAATACTGTAATTAAGCAACCGTTTCTTGCGAATATCAGTTTCCAATTTCCAATCAACAACAGGTAGATCTATAGGACATACACGAACACATACTTCACAAGCAATACATTTATCAAATTCAAAATGGATTCGACCGCGGAAACGCTCCGCGGTGATTAATTTTTCATAAGGATATTGAATAGTTACGGGTAAACGCTTTGCGTGAGATAAAGTAATCATGAAACTTTGACCAATGTACCTTGCAGCTCGTACTGTTTGTTGACCATAATTCATGAACCCAGTTACCATAGAGAACATATCGTTAATATATATTATGAATAATTTTATGTTTGTTTATTTCTCTTGTTTGAGACAAGTTGTAAATTTCCCTTACAGCGAAAAGAGTTGGGAAGAAGTTGTTAATAATAGATTACCGAGAGAAATAGGTAAAAGAAATTTCCATCCAAGATTCAATAGTTGGTCCATTCTTAGCCTCGGTAAAGTCCATCTTGTTGTGATAGGAATGAACAAGAACAAATAAGTTTTAGCTAATGTAATAAAGATACCAATTGTCGCTCCAAAAACTCCACATGTTTTATTTATTTCAAAAAGCTCAGAAACATATATGTCCGGAATAGAGATATTCCAACCTCCCAAGTAAAGAACTGTTACAAATAATGAAGAAACTAATAGGTTTAGATAGGAAGCAACATAAAATAAACCAAATTTTATACCCGAGTATTCGGTTTGATAACCTGCTACTAATTCTTCTTCTGCTTCTGGTAAATCAAAAGGTAATCTCTCGCATTCTGCTAGGGAAGAAATGATAAAAATGATAAACCCTATAGGCTGACGCCACAAATTCCATCCCCAAAAACCGTATTTTGATTGCGCCTCAACTATATCAATTGTACTTGAACTGTTAGATAATTATAGTCGGTGATACCATTACTGTTACCATCGCTATTACAGAACCGTACATGAGATTTTCACCTCATACGGCTCCTTGAAGGCCAGAAATAAATCTAAGGATCGCGTCAGTATTATTTTATCTTGATACGTTTGTAGGATGGATAAAGTCAAAATCTATTGGACGGTCCTAAATTAGACCAATTGAATTCTGTCTGTTATAATTATTTAATATTTAATAATAAATAAAAAAAGTACTTCTGAATTGATCTCACCCTTTCTTTAATCTTTAATAATTTCAATAAGAATTTTAATTCTTCTTTGTTGAGTAATAACTTAATTGTTCAATAAAATACTTCTTGTAGAAATATCAATAACCCGTTGATTTCACGTACGAAAAAAATTCTATAATTAATTCATGAATTATGACACAAATTCTATACCTATTAATATGTATCTGGGAAAGAAAAAAATAAAAAAGATATCTTTTTTATTTTTTTATTGGAATTGGATTTCTTTCTCTTTTTTTCGTTCCTATTCTTCTTTCTATTTCTGAGAAAAAGGGGGCTTACAAAATAAAGTAAAGGATTATTTCGTTCCCAATAGTTATTTATTTAATCGGTGGATAGGAGCATACTCTGGATTGGAATCGTGTCGTGGGGAGTATTGCCTGATCATTTCTACCAATTTAAAGCCCCAATGAGTATTCTATATTATGTAAAAATGTCCTTTTGGAGAATTTACATAATCTCCATTACTAATCCTTTACATATCTTGGTGTTTCTAACCATCCACTCGTTTTTGCTCAACCCCCCGCTGTGGTAATACATACAAATGATAGTGAAAACTCAATACGGTTGATCTTTTGAGCCCGCTTCAAGTCAGGATGACTAATCAACCAATCTTGGGGGAAACGGTCGCTTCTGTTTATGTTTATTTCCGCTTAACTCTCTAACTCTTATACATAGAAAATGAGACTCAATCTTTTTACTGCGAATTTATATATAAGCTGTTTTCTTTCACTCATATAACTATTTGATTTAGTTCATCAACCCGAATAATGAATAAAAAAAATGAAGATAGCTACTTAATTCATTCCAACCCTTTCTTTGAAAGGAAGGAATAAAGAAAAGTTTATGTCTATGTATCAACGAATCGCACGTAGAGATATTGATAACACACATAAAGTTAATGGTATTTCATAACTAATCGATTGAGCAGCAGCTCGTAGACCACCTAAAAAGGAATATTTATTATTTGACCCGTATCCTGACATAAGAAGTCCAATTGGAGCAATACTGGAAATGGCAATCCATAAAAAAACGCCGATATTGAGATCCGCTAAAACAAGGTGATAGCCAAAAGGAACTACTGAATAGCTTACTAAAATTGATATGACTGCTATGGATGGCCCGATACTGAATAAACGGGTATCCCCCCTAGATGGAAGAAGATTTTCTTTGAAAACTAGTTTTGCCCCATCTGCTAGAGCTTGAAGAATTCCCAAAGGGCCGGCGTATTCAGGTCCAATACGTTGTTGTATCCCTGCGGATATTTCTCTTTCTAACCATACAATTACCAGTACGCCTATTGTGATTCCCAATACAAGAGTCAAAATAGGAATAAGCACCCATATAATTCCATAAACCTCTTTTAAAAACTCTAATCTAGAAAAAGAATCAATCTCTTGTACTTCTGGTATATCAATTATCATTTCAACGATCAACTTCTCCCATAATGATATCTATACTACCTAGTATCGTCATAATATCAGCCAATTTCATTCTTTTAACTAACTGAGGAAGAATTTGCAAATTGATAAAACCCGGGGGGCGAATTTTCCATCTCCAAGGAAAACCGCTCTGATCCCCTATCAGAAAAATTCCCAGTTCTCCCTTTGGGGCTTCGACTCTCACATAAAGTTCTTGTTTCGGCAATTCAAATGTAGGAGAAGGCTTTTTACTAATAAATCTATATTCAAAATCATTCCATTCCGGATTCCTTTCTCTATCAAAGTATCGTATTTCTAAATTCTCATAGGGTCCCCCTGGAATTCCTTCCAGAGCCTGTTGAATAATTTTTATAGATTCTATCATTTCACCAATTCGGACTAGATAACGAGCCAATGAATCTCCTTCTTTTTGCCACTGTACCTCCCAATCAAATTCATCGTAACACTCATAATGATCAACTTTACGAAGATCCCATTGTATTCCGGAAGCTCGCAGCATTGGTCCCGATAAACCCCAATTTATTACTTCCTCTCTACCAATAATGCCTACTCCCTCGACTCGTTCTAAAAAAATAGGATTTCGTGTAATAAGTTTTTGATATTCAGCAACTCTTGTTAAAAAATAATCGCAGAAATCCAAACATTTATCTATCCAACCATGAGGTAGATCGGCCGCTACTCCTCCGATACGAAAATAATTATGCATCATTCTCATACCGGTGGCAGCTTCGAATAGATCATATACTAATTCTCTTTCTCTGAAAATATAGAAAAAGGGAGTTTGTGCACCAATATCCGCCATAAAAGGACCAAGCCATAACAGATGAGAAGCTATACGACTCAACTCCAACATAATTATTCTGATATAGCTAGCTCTTTTAGGTACTTGAATATTTCCCAACTGTTCCGGTCCATTTACAGTTATTGCTTCTGTGAACATAGTAGCTAAATAATCCCAACGTGTTACATAAGGCAAATATTGTATAATTGTTCGGTTTTCCGCAATTTTTTCCATCCCTCGGTGTAAATAACCCAATATTGGTTCACAATCAATAACATCTTCACCATCTAGAGTAATGATGAGTCTAAGAACACCATGCATTGATGGGTGGTGGGGGCCCATATTGACTATCATGAGGTCTTTTCTTGTAGCTGGTATATTCATCGGTTTTTCCTCGATTCATTCTTTCATGAATTGCTGAAAACGAAAAAAAAGTTCATTAAAATTCAAGATCTAATAAATCAAATAATTAAAAATGCCTTTTCAAATTAACGGGTTTTTGACTCCCGAATATCCAACCGATTAATTAATTCTTTATAACATATTCTATTTTTCTTTGACAAATAAGACAGCAGTCGTTGACGTTTTCCCAGAATTTTACGTAAACCTCTCTGAGATAAATAGTCTTTTTTGTGTAATTCTAAATGTGAAGTAAGTCTTCGTATCCTATTGGTGAAACTAACTATTTGAAATTCAGCAGATCCTCTGTTTTCGTCTTTTTCTTCTTGTGAAATAACTGAGATGAATGAATTTTTTACCATAAAATGAAATCTTCTCGCCCTCTCTTTTTATTTTAATAAATTTTTATTGATAGATATCTTTATTGATCAGTAATAATAATGCCTCTCATTTTGTATATACAAAAATCTTAATTTTGTTATTAATTTATAATTTTTTTTAATAAAATTTAATTTGTAAATTTTATTTGGATTTGAAAGGGTATACATAAAGGATGAAGGATGGTTGTTTTCTCCACTCACAAAAGATAAAAATTTAGACCTAAAATAATAATATTTTGTTTATTCATTTCTAGATCAAATTGATATGTCATTGAATTAGTATCGTGTATCAGTGGAATGTAAGACAATGCATGTGTGCATCTCTTTGTCGTCATAGACCAGATATGGTATGGGAAATATATCAAAAATGTACTATTAATGCATTTTCAATCGCGGATACATATGTACCCTTACCATACTGAAACGACTGCCATTATTGGTATTAAACCAATAACGATTCATACAAGCCAAATCTTCTAATCGATAATTGGGCCAAAGAAATAACTTAAATTTAATAAGTTTTTTTTTATATTTTTTGCTTTTATCCAAAACTTGACTGTTTACCTTATTCCCATTACAAAATGCTGCATTTCTATGTCTATTCTCAGAATTGAAACAAATAAGAATTCTCAATTCTCTACGACGTCTAGGTGATAAAATATTTTCAGGAACAAACAAATCATAATGATTTTTATCTATATTTCCAGTCATCTTTTGATGTTTTGTAATGGCTTCATTAGAATTCTTATCAGCATGTTTTTTTTCTCGGTATCTTTGATTAATTTGGTGTTTACTTTTATGAACTAATGAAATACCGATGGTTTGATACATAATAAATTTTCCATCATTTTTTATAGATAGACGAATTGGTTCAATAATCAAAATTCCCCTTTTAATCAATTCTGTAAGAGTTAAATCTTTCTTAATCATCAGAATATCCAGACTCATTTCGCCCCTTTGAATAGAGGATATAGTAATTTCTCTTGGATTTATCAGTCTAAGCAGGAGACAATATACTTTGATGTTATTGATTATTTTTTTATTTAAAGAATCATCCCATCTCAATTGAAAATGCAAATAACTTTTTAGGAAGAAATCAAACTCCGCTTTTGTATTGATCTTGTATTGCTTTTTATTTCTATGTTTTTTCATGTACGATCCCGTATAATCTTCTTCAACATCTTTTTCTTGGTTTGAAAGAGCTGATTTAAAATCCGCTTGGCCCGCGTATTCTTTTTCCCCTTGATTTCGGTTTTCTAATTCAAAAGATTTTTTTGAATTCTCCGATATTGATATAAAAGGATCTCTTTTTTTATTTCCAGTGATTCTTTTGTTTTTACTAACATTTTCATTTATATTAGAATTTAAAACTAGTAATTTAATTGGTATAACCCACGGTTTAATTTTATACGTATTATAAAGTATCCCCAATTCTGGGAAGAACCAAAATTCCATATTTGATATAGGACAACTTAGTATTTCTTCATTCATCCCCATCCAATCAAAAAACCCTTTTTGATTGGATAGGTTGATTTCTTGATCTTGCTGAATCGTGAGATAAAAAGGACCCCTCTTATTGATTTTATCAATTATTTGATACTTATTAACCCTAGTCTTAGTATATTTATTACTGTTAGTGTCAGTATCAATATCGATCCAGGCGTCAATATCGACCTTATTTTTAAGACAAAAATGGAAAATTCTCCAATCAAAATATTTTCTATCCGGATTTATCTCCATATCTCTAATATCATCTTCTACTAGATAATTATTGATAGGGATAATAGGAATACCTTCCGGCATATTAAATGATTTTTGTGTATGTGTGTTGTAATTATAAAAAATATCTTGGTTATTTTTTACTTGTAATGGTGATCCATAAATATAAGAGTCCTTCTTATCTTCATAATTAATAAATTTATATGCTAAAAGATCATATCTATATCGTTTTTTTAAATTATCTTTTTGATTCAGTAATGAATCTGTTTCAAAAATTTTTTCGTAGTTAATTAATTGATCCTTTTCATATAAATCACATAAATCTTTATTTTGAGCCATACAGTGTTGATTTAATATATTTCGCCATTTTTGTGGTACTAATCTAGACCATTTAATGTGAGATACATCACATTGATACTGACTCCTTAACCAATTTGTCCATTGATTCATTCCATAATTGCGAAGATTCTTATGTCTTAATTCGGAATGAAATAGTTCTTGTGTTACAACAAAAAAATCCTTTATTTCATTCTTAAGAAAAAGAGACATTCCGTTATATTGAAATACAGATTTTAACTTATATAAGTTAATAAGTTGAGTTTGTGATAATTTGTAAAATACATATGTTTGTGAAAAGTAAGATAAGTCACAAAAAGTCTTTGAATTCTTGTTACTAATATTAGTAAGTGACTTTTTTATAGTCGAAATAAAGGGAATTACACTTTGATTTGTTTTATCAATTATTTCGTGATTTACTTCATTATCGTTAATGTATTTATTAATAATTTTTTTTGTTGATTCAAGAAAAAGTTTTGTATTGATGCTAGGAATATTAATGATACATAGAAAGATATCTATGTATATCCTTTCAATGAAATATTTTATAAAATAATGTGACTTAAGGATTAATCTAACATTTTGTCTTTTTAATATCTGCCAAATATTTTTTTGTGATTCTGATCTTTTATCATCATAACTTATTTTGTTAGAACTAAAATTTATATCTGGAGTTATAAATCCTTTTTTATTTTCTTTTGTAATTTTTTCTATTTGATTTATGATTGTATTTGTTCTATCAGTTAGATCTTGCATTTTTTTTTCTGTTAATGAATAATTTGTCCAACCCTGAGATATAATTTGAATCGACGATTCAGGAATCATCCGATTACCAATTATCGAATCTTTTTTAGTTTCACTCAATTCATATACTTCTATTTCTCTCAATCCAAATCCAAATAATGTAATTGGGTTTATTTTTGAGAGTTCTTTTATTATTTCTTTTATAAACAGAATACTTTTAATGATCCATTTTTTTGTTTCTTTTGAGACATTTAGAAACAATTTTGTTTGTTCTTTTAAAATTCTTAGAATTATAAAACATTTCTTTTTCAATTTTTTTTTTAGTTCTTTAAAAACGGGTTCAAAAAATGAAAGTTGTTTTCTGGGAGAACCAAAAGGTAGTTCAGTTTCCATTCCAAAAATTGTTAAAAAGCAAAAATCATTTTTTTGATCCTTATTTTTCATTGGATCATTATAAGGGGCTTGTAGTTTAGATCTGTGCCACGGTTTAAGACGAAAAGGAAATAGGATCTTGATCTGAATACCGTCTGTTAACCAGTTTTTTGGAAATTCTTTTTCTGATAATTGAACGCCATTATAGGTACATTTAACATGCATTTCTCTATTCCAATCCCTTAAATCCTTAGACCATTCAGGAAATTGAAATAATAGTATACGGACTATATTTTTAGCTATTATCAATGAAGGTAATATAATATATTTTCTAAGAATTGATTGGGTTACTAACAAAAAACCTCTTATTACTTGAGCAAGTAAAATACTATCCCAGGCTTCTGCTATTTCTATACGCGCTTTCTCCTTTCTTTTGTCTTCTTCTTTTTTGTCCTCTTCTTTTTTTTTCTCTGTATAATCCGAAAATTCTGTGTTTTTCCGCATCCAATTTCTAAAAATTATTTTCATACGCGCCAAAATATCAAAAAAAAAAAAAAAAGATTTGTCTATTCGGTCCAAAAAAAGGGGGGAATGCACATTTGCTTGAAAAAGTTTCCAAGTAACTGTTTTACGCCTTTGAGCGCGCATAGAGCCTTTGATTATGTCTCGACGAAAGTCCGATTGTTGTGAATAACGTATTAAAGCAATTTCGTCTGTTTGATCAGTATTATTAGTTTCTTGGGTATTCGTATAAGCATCAGTATTCTGGTGGTTATCAGTAAAAATCACTACGCGTTTGGCTTTTCTTGAACGAATCTCATGATCCTCTACCACACTTTCCTCGGTTTCTCCCTCTTGTTGTTCTAAATCGTTGATTAATTTGTATGACCACCGAGGAACTTTTTTATTAATTTCTTTTATTCCAATAGATTTTTTTTTTATTGTTTTATCGTTCGGAACAGTTCTAACTGCATTGAATAAAAAATTAAAAATTTTTAATTGATCCTCTGAATGAATTCTTACTTGTTCGTGTTCTGGAACTAAAAAAAGTCTTTTAAAATTTAAACTTGATGTTGATTTTACAGCCAATTCATTGATTAAATTCAATAAATAACCAATTTCTGTTACTAATGATTTTCTATCATTTATATCAAATGGATTTGTTTTTTGTTCAAATTCTAAGTAATTAATAATAAGAAGGATACCATGAATTTTATTTATACAAACCCTTTCTCTGTAATTTTTTATAGAAGCTTCATTTATGATTGAAGGTGTAAACAATTTTTTGATCCGTCCCCGGTAGGGTCCATTCAAGAAAGGATCATATATTTTTGTTAAGTATTCTTTTTTAGTCTTATCATTACACAATCTAGTTCTTTTTTCGAGTACATTCATAACAAAAAATTCTTTATTTAGAGTTTTGTCGAGAGCTTTTACTCTATTTAAAAATTTATTGTTTAACTTTTTCTTTTTATGTTCATTTCTATAACTCCACTGATTATAAAATTCATTAGAAGGGGATTTTTCTTTTCTGAACAGAGACATTTTCCTTCGTATCATTTCAAAAAAAGTTGCCAAACTGGGGGGGTACGTAAAAGATATCCTTTCTTTTCCATCACTTTGACATGTATAAAAAAAATATTGTGACATTTCATTTCTTACATAATTTTCAAATCGATTGTTTTTTATATACCGCAACGGACGATTCCACCGTTTATAGTCGAAAAGAATAGTCACAATAGGTTTTTCAAACCAGAAGAGATCCCTTTTTTTTAATATTTCTAACTTTGAATTTTCTTGTTCTTGATTCCCATCCAGATAATAAGTTTCATAAACGGGTCTATTTTTATA